TCTCCAAACAAGGAATTTGTTTGACAGGCTCGCGCTTTGTTATATGCTAAACAGGGGAAACAGAGGGACGGATTTGTTAAACAGGGAGACCAATTGGTTAAACAGGGGTGTGGAAAAAACTTCCTTGTTTGACAAACTTGTACGTGCATATCTTGTGCACAGGGATCTTGCAGCAAATTGCTTGTTTGATCCAATTGCACGCGCATTTAGGCAACTTTTGAAGAATGGGCTTGAAACCAATTCCTGGTTTGATAAAGCAGCTTTTCTGTATCTTCGGCGTAGGTGCGACGAAGCTTTTTATAAGAGTATGCCCGTGCTAGACGTCTTCGACGTTGCCAAAGTGGAAGGCATCAACTTAATCGATCGAAATTTACAAAGACTTTTTAAAACCCCACTGAGTTGGGAAACGGCAAAAATTGCCGTGTCTGGCCGATTGATCGAAGCCTTGAACCAAGAAAACACGCACGAGTTCCAATCTGAAATTGAGCTTCAATATTGGATAGGTGCTCTCGAACGTTTACAATCCTTTGAAAAAGAGGAAAATTCAGAGTCCGATTAAGAACACGAACTTGCAGAACGCTATTTATTATTTAATCGATATTTTAGTATAATAGAATATCGATTAAATAATAATAAGAGGTACAACTAGTAAATCGAGGTACACATTCTATGACAATTCTTAACTTTCCCTCTCTTTTGGTACCTGTAGTAGGCCTAGTATTTCCGGCACTCACAATGGCGTCTTTATTTCTTTATGTTCAAAAAAATAAGATTGTTTAGAACCGATGGGATCAAATCTCATTCCTTTGGTTTTGACGGCTATAATAAGGCAGGTATTAGTGAAAGATGGTAAAAGCAGCTTCTGTCCAAAAACTCTTATCTCGGCAGAACAACGATATATGGGGAAATGGAGTATGTGGATATCTTTAGTGCGGTCTTGATCTGTTCTTAGTTTAGATCTAATCAATTTAATGAATTCTTCCTTACTGAATGACTCTTAAAAGTTCCTATCAAACTAGTGCTAGTTGATGAGAGTTACTTCGGAAACAGAAAGACTCAAGTCAAATTCATTTGGGATATTCTCTCAATTCCAAGAAACGGAAACTGGATCAAGTATGAGTTGTCGATCAGAACATATATGGATAGAATCTATAACGGGATCCCGAAAAACAAGTAATTTCTGCTGGACTTTTATCCTTTTTTTAGGTTCATTAGGATTCTTGTTGGTTGGAACTTCCAGTTATCTTGGTAGAACTTGGATATCTTTATTTCCGTTTCAGCAAATTCTTTTTTTTCCGCAAGGGATTGTGATGTCTTTCTATGGGATCGCGGGTCTTTTTATTAGTTCCTATTTGTGGGGCACAATTTCTTGGAATGTAGGTAGTGGTTATGATCGATTCGATCGAAAAGAAGGAATCGTGTGTATCTTTCGTTGGGGATTTCCCGGGAAAAATCGGCGTATCTTTCTCCGATTCCTTATAAAAGATATTCAATCCGTCCGAATAGAAGTTAAAGAGGGTCTTTCTGCTCGTCGTGTGCTTTATATGGATATCCGAGGACAGGGAGCCCTTCCATTGACTCGTACTGATGAGAATTTGACTGCGTGGGAAATTGAACAAAAAGCTGCGAAATTGGCCTATTTCTTGCGTGTACCCATTGAAGTCTTTTGAGAACTGCGAGAAAATTTCTCAGCAGGAGGGGAAAACTCACGAATCCTCTGTTTCTACCACGAATTTCTATAACATAACTAAACTGAGGTTTATTCCAAACATGGATTCGAGCTAAAGTAGGCGTATAAGGGAGAAGTAGAAAACAAAACGCTTTTTGTTTTGAGGTCTTTCATAGGTATGTAAATCTACACAATTCAATAATACCAAGAAGTAACAAATTAAAATAATAGTCAACCATATTAGAAAAAAACGTTCCCGGTTTCTCTTTTCTATTTTAAGTCCAATATATATAAATAAAAAGAAAAAATCCAGACTTAGTGAAATTGAAACTTTAGATTCAGATAGATCATATCTAAATTTTTTTTTTCAATCGACACGTCTGAATTTCTCTGTTGTTGTACTCCGTACTGTCCAAACAATTGGATCCCTTATAACGATTAAGGATAACTAGCCAATTCGTGCGTTGGTTTGATGCTCATTTTTGATCATCAAAAGATTCTTCAGAAACTTCCCGCAATTATTCGCTCCCTGACTCCTGAGAGTCAGTGAAATTTTTCTAAATATTAGAATTTTGCTAGAATAATAGAAAGGGAGTTCTTTCGTCTCAAAATATGAATCATATTAATTCCTTAAAGTTGTTCTTTCAGGGACGCCTTGAATTTAAGGGAGATACTTTTCCCCAATTGAGTTGATATATTGAAAAAGAAGATTTTTTGGATTCTTTATTCATTCAAATTGAAAGTAGTTTCTTAAGTTAATTTGTGTACTCTTTCGCGATTCAAGAACTAAGGTCTAACGTACAAAGAAAAATATTCAATAGATTCCTCGGTTCGATACCTTGGACTAGAACTCGTGGGTAAGCGAAATATTAGAGACCCTCGAGTCGACAGGGGGTTCATTAACAATTAATAGAGGAATAAATGGCAAAAAAGAAAGCATTCACTCCTCTTTTATATCTTGCATCTATAGTCTTTTTGCCCCGGTCTATTTCTCTCTTATTTAATAAAAGTCTCGAATCTTGGGTTACTAATTGGTGGAATACTGAGCAATCCGAAACTTTTTTGAACGAGATTGAAGAAAAGAGTATTCTCAAAAAATTCATAGAATTAGACGAACTTCTCCTCTTGGACAAAATTCTCAAGGAATACGCAGAAACACCTCTCCAAAACCTTCGTATAGGAATCCAGAACGAAACAATCCAATTAATCAAAATGCACAACGAGGATCGTATTCATACGATTTTGTACTTATCGACAAATTTAATCTCTTTCCTTATTCTAAGCGGTTATTCTATTTTGGGTAATAAAGAACTTGGGATTCTTAACTCGTGGATTCAGGAATTCCTATATAACTTAAGTGACACAACAAAAGCGCTTTCTATTCTTTTAGTAGCCGATTTATGTCTCGGATTTCATTCGACCCGTGGTTGGGAACTACTAATTAGCTCTGTCTCCAAAGATTTTGGATTTGTTCATAATGATCAAATTATATCTTGTCTTGTTTGTATTCTGCCAGTCCTTCTGGATAGCATTTTTAAATATTGGGTTTTCTATTATTTAAATCGTCTATCTCCGTCACTTGTAGTGATTTATCATTCAATAAGTGAAAAATGATCTATTTTGAATGTTTTTTACTTTGTAGTTGTACATAAGGAAAGCATTACAAATCGTCCTTACTTTTTCCAGTTTGATGAACCTGGGTGATTGATCCTATAGTTTATTCCCATAACAATATTCCAGTCAATAGCAGAATCGTGGATAGGAAACTCGATTAGTAACCTACTCAATTTATTGTAGAAATTTTCCGTATCAATAATTGGACCATGCAAACTAGAAATACTTTTTCTTGGCTAAAGGAACGGATTACTCGATCCATTTCCGTATCGCTCATGCTATATATGCTAACTCCGACATCTATTTCAAATGCCTATCCCATTTTTGCCCAGCAAGGTTATGAAAATCCGCGCGAAGCGACCGGGCGTATTGTATGCGCCAATTGTCATTTAGCTAATAAGCCTGTGGATATTGAGGTTCCACAAGCGGTACTTCCCGATACTGTATTTGAGGCAGTTGTTCGAATTCCTTATGATATGCAACTGAAACAAGTTCTTGCTAATGGGAAAAAGGGCAATTTGAATGTCGGGGCTGTTCTGATTTTACCGGAGGGGTTTGAATTAGCCCCTCCCAATCGGATTTCCCCCGAGATGAAAGAAAAGATAGGCAATCTGTCTTTTCAGAGCTATCGCCCCAATAAAAAAAATATTCTTGTCATAGGCCCTGTTCCTGGTCAGAACTATAGTGAAATTACCTTTCCTATCCTTTCTCCAGACCCCGCTACTAAGAAAGAGAGTCACTTCTTTAAATATCCTATATATGTCGGTGGAAACAGGGGAAGAGGTCAGATTTATCCCGACGGGAGCAAGAGTAACAATACAGTTTATAATGCTACAGCAGCCGGTATAGTAAGTAAAATCATACGAAAAGAAAAGGGGGGATACGAAGTAACCATAACAGATGCATCGGATGGACGTCTAGTGGTTGATATTATCCCCCCAGGGCCGGAACTTCTGGTTTCAGAAGGCGAATCTATCAAATTGGATCAACCGTTGACGAGTAACCCTAATGTGGGCGGATTTGGTCAAGGAGATGCCGAAATTGTACTTCAAGATCTATTCCGTGTCCGAGGTCTTTTGCTCTTCTTGGCCGCTGTTATTTTGGCACAAATCTTTTTGGTTCTTAAAAAGAAGCAGTTCGAGAAGGTTCAATTGTCCGAAATGAATTTCTAGACTCGCGAATTTGGTAACATCAAGTTTGTAAAAAGACTGAAACTCATTTTATCCTTTAGCGATGAAAAAAATGAAATGCTAACAAAGACCTTAGCTTGTTTATCCTTTTTCTATGAGATGACAGGAAGGTCTTGTACCGCCTTCCTAATCCTAGTATATAGAGTGTGAAGAAGACTGTTTGACTTGACCCCGCCCTTCTTGGTTTTTTTATCCAAATGGGGTCGGGTTGACTATCTTACTATTCGAAGATTTCAATGTCCGAAAATGAATCCATATCAAGAGTTTTAAATTAATTCAATTCGGCGAGATACTAGACATAAGTAAGCGAGAAATTGCAGGGAAAATGAAGGGAACAAATAAGTCTAGGAGAGGTTCTTCGTCTTTCTAGTCTTCGACACAAGAAAGGGAAGTTTCTCCACCCCTTTCTTGTGTCGAAATAAGACTGATTCTTGATTCGGTTCGTCAAAGATTTCTAGTCTTAGTTTCTCTTTTTTGAGGTGTACCAGAACTTTTTTTTAGATTTTGATTTCTGGTGTACCAGAACT